AGGAATTCGACTCAAATCAAAAAAGGCACGGCTAAACCACTTGATTCAAGAACAATTACCAATTACTAAGATTCCGTTTTGATTGAAAGTAGCGAAGCTTCCTTCATTTTATTTTGCTTAGACAATAACTAAAAATCCTAAAGGGGTTGAGAGTAATGATTTTCATATATTCATCAAAATATATTTATCTATTCTCTGTATATTAAAATACTACATTACATACAGTATATATATATAAATATCATATCTGTGATTATAATATATAAATAAAAAAAAAGAAAATAGAATAATTATTCTATACTCTAAATAATTTAAATAATTGAATCGAGAAATTTTTTAAATGCAATTTTGAACGAAACTTTCAGATAAACAAATGGTATTCAATCATTCATATAATAAATAAACATATCTACATCAACCCACACACGACCCTATATTGATTTAATTCAATTAGAAGGGTATCAAAAAATAGGTAACCTCTTCTTTTTTTTTTGTTTGTTCAATAAGGTCATGAAAAATTTCTACTTAATTTATCTTTTATTTTACATAGAATGGATTTGCCTGGACCAATACATGATTTTCTTTTAGTTTTTTTGGGATTGGGTCTTATAGTGGGAAGTCTAGGAGTGGTATTACTTACCAATCCAATTTTTTCTGCCTTTTCGTTGGGATTGGTTCTTGTTTGTACATCCTTATTCCATATTCCATCGAACTCCCATTTTGTAGCTGCTGCACAGCTCCTTATTTATGTGGGAGCAATAAATGTATTAATTGTATTTGCCGTGATGTTTATGAATGGTTCAGAATATTACAAAGATTTCTATCTTTGGACTGTTGGAGATGGAGTCACTTCACTGGTTTGTACAAGTATTTTTTTTTCATTAATTACTACTATCCCAGATACGTCATGGTACGGTATTATTTGGACTACAAGGTCAAACCAGATTATAGAGCAGGACTTGATAAATAATGGTCAACAAATTGGGATTCATTTATCAACAGATTTTTTTCTTCCATTTGAACTTATTTCGATAATTCTTTTAGTTGCCTTGATCGGTGCAATTGCTATGGCTCGTCAGTACTAAATATTTCGAAATTGAATAATATAAAATTATATTAATTAAATTAATATAGACTTGTTCTTTTCTTCTTTAAAATATTTTTTTTATTGTTCATGTATATAAATATAAAGATAAAGTATAAAAAAAAGGAAAAAAAAAACGGAATTTTTCTATATTTATATCTATTTTCTATTACCAATACCTTTTTGCGTACTTTTTGAATTCTATTTTAGTCAATTGAATCGGTTAAATTGTTGTTCATATTGAAATGAATCGAGATTGATGAGGAGTTGTTCAATGATGCTCGAACATGTACTTGTTTTGAGTGCCTATTTATTATGCATCGGTATCTATGGATTGATTACAAGTCGAAATATGGTTCGAGCGCTTATGTGTCTTGAGCTTATACTGAATGCAGTTAATATAAATTTCGTAACATTTTCGGATTTATTTGATAGTCGCCAATTAAAAGGAGACATTTTCTCGATTTTTGTTATAGCAATTGCAGCTGCTGAAGCAGCTATTGGATTAGCTATTGTTTCATCAATTCATCGTAACAGAAAATCAACTCGTATTAATCAATCGAATTTGTTGAATAAATAGGGTTTATAAAAAAAAATATAGAGTATCTGCCAATAAAAAAATGGGTATGTGCAGCATATAGTGCTATTTGATAAAATGTAATAAATCAAAGTATCTTGGCCTTCTTTCATGAGCAGATCCAGAAGTAGATTGATTCTGGTAAATCTACTAAATCATTGATTCATCTGGTGTCTACAATATATAATTCATTTACTACTTTACTAGATCGAAATTTTATGATGTTAAAAAAAAATTATAGATCCAATGTCACATTCAGTAAAGATTTATGATACATGTATAGGGTGTACTCAATGTGTACGAGCTTGCCCCACAGATGTATTAGAGATGATACCCTGGGATGGGTGTAAAGCTAAACAAATTGCTTCTGCTCCAAGAACAGAAGACTGTGTAGGTTGTAAAAGGTGTGAATCCGCTTGCCCAACCGATTTTTTGAGTGTCCGGGTTTATTTATGGCACGAGACAACTCGTAGCATGGGTCTAGGTTATTGATACGTTCGAGAAAATTCCACTTGAATCCATCATTTTTTATCTTTACCGACAAAACCCGTACTCGAGAAAAGAAATATATATAATAATCAAACTAATAATTTTTTCTTTTCTCGAGTACGGGTTTTCGGGTCAAAGTCAAAGTAAGTGTATCTTGTTTTTACCATGAATGATTTTCCTTGGTTAACTATAATTGTTGTTTTGCCGATATTCGCGGGTACTTTCATTTTCTTTTTCCCTCATAGAGGAAATAAGGTTATTAGGTGGTATACTATTTGTATATGCCTATTAGAACTACTTCTAATGGCCTATGTATTCTGTTATCATTTCCAATTGGATGATCCATTAATCCAATTGGAGCAAGATTATAAATGGATAAATTTTTTTGATTTTCATTGGAGACTGGGAATTGATGGGCTTTCCATAGGACCCATTTTACTCACGGGATTCATCACTACTTTAGCTACTTTAGCGGCTTGGCCAGTTACTCGAGATTCAAAATTGTTCCATTTCCTTATGTTAGCAATGTACAGCGGCCAAATAGGATTATTTTCTTCTCGAGATCTTTTACTTTTTTTTATCATGTGGGAATTAGAATTAATTCCTGTCTACCTACTTTTATCCATGTGGGGAGGGAAGAAACGTTTGTACTCAGCTACAAAGTTTATTTTGTACACCGCGGGGGGTTCCATTTTTCTCTTAATGGGAGTTCTAGGTATGGGTTTATATGGTTCCAATGAACCAACATTAAATTTTGAAACATCAGCCAATCAGCCGTATCCTGTGGCATTGGAAATACTATTCTATTTTGGATTTCTTATTGCTTATGCTATCAAATTACCGATTATACCTCTACATACATGGTTACCAGATACCCATGGGGAAGCCCATTACAGTACATGTATGCTTTTAGCTGGAATCTTATTAAAAATGGGAGCATATGGATTGGTTCGTATCAATATGGAATTATTACCCCATGCTCATTCTATATTTTCTCCCTGGTTGATGATAGTAGGTGCAATTCAAATAATCTATGCAGCTTCAGCATCTCCGGGTCAGCGTAATTTAAAAAAGAGAATTGCCTATTCCTCTGTATCTCATATGGGTTTCATAATTATAGGAATTAGTTCCATAACTGATACAGGACTCAACGGGGCCCTTTTACAAATGATCTCTCATGGATTTATCGGTGCTGCACTTTTTTTCTTGGCAGGAACGAGTTACGATAGAACACGTCTTGTTTATCTCGATGAAATGGGGGGAATAACTATCCCAATGCCAAAAATATTTACAATGTTCAGTAGCTTTTCGCTGGCTTCTCTTGCATTGCCTGGAATGAGTGGTTTTGTTGCAGAATTTGTAGTATTTTTTGGATTAATTATGAGCCAAAAATTTCTTTTAATGCCAAAAATACTAATAACTTTTGTAACGGCAATTGGAATGATATTAACTCCTATTTATTCATTATCTATGTTACGTCAGATGTTTTACGGATATAAGCAATTTAATTCTCAAAATTCTCATTTTTTAGATTCTGGGCCGCGAGAACTATTTCTTTCAATCTGTATTTTTCTACCCGTAATAGGTATTGGTATTTATCCGGATTTCGTTCTCTCACTATCAATTGACAAGGTAGAAACTATTATATCTAATTATTTTTATAGATAGTTAGTTTTTATTTTATAATTTTATAATAAAAAAGTTAAAAAAATGAATAAACTAAAACTTAATAAAATAAACTAAAATTGTAATCAAATATTTTTGTAGTTTTTGAAAATCATTTGACTTGATTCAAATGATTTTCAAAAACTCGTACAAACTTTCGTTATCTATGCTTATGCTATTCCTATTATGTATTTGATATTCTATTCGTAACTGCTTTTTTTTTTTCAATTAAATGTTAATGCGAATGAACCATAACTATGCAGCCCTATTCCTAATAGATTTACTCCAAAATAGCATATCCAAATTATAAAAAATCCTATAGAAGCCACAATTGCAGAATTTGAGCCTTGCAAATTTTCATTTGTTCTAGTATGTAAATAAATTGCGAATATTGTCCAAGTAATAAATGCCCAAGTTTCTTTTGGGTCCCAATTCCAGTAGGATCCCCACGCTTCATTAGCCCATACTGCTCCCGAAAGAATACCTATGGTTAAAAATAGAAAACCGAGACTAATGACACGAGAACTCCAACAATCCAATTGCTGAATTAATTGATGCCTGTGATAATTTCTAAACGAAATAAAACAATTGTTTTGTAAAACATGGCTTATTTCATTCACGTATTGAATTTTTCCAAATGAAAATAACCTAAAATGGTTGTTTTTACATTTGAATTTTTTTTTTTTATTTTTTCGAAATGTAATGGCTAGAAGAGCTACTGATAATAATGATCCGCAGAGAAGAGATGCATAGCTCAATACCATCATACTTACGTGCATCATTAACCACTGTGATTGTAGAGCAGGTACTAATATTGTGGATTGATGCATTTCAGTTAAAAGACCTGAGGTGGCAAATCCTTGAGTCAAAATAGCACTGGGTGCAGTTATTGCACTTAGAAGATTTTTTTGTTTTCTAAAAAAAGGAAGCATATGAATAATGGATAAACTCCATGAAAGGAACATTAATGATTCATATAAATTACTTAAGGGTAAATGCCCCGAATAAATCCAACGAATAACTAATAATCCTGTTATACATAAAAAAGCGGCTACCATTCCTTTTTCCGACGAATCATATAATCCTACGATTTCGTGGACTAATAAGTTAATCAAATAAATCGTCAGTACGATTGAAACAATCGACAAGGAAATGTGAGTTAATATATGTTCTAAAGTAAAAAATATCATAAAAAATCCTAAAAAGGATATCCTCCAAGAATGGAATGGAGATCTGAAATTATATTCTATCCATTATAGGAATTATTAGAGTATTTATTTTACTAGTATTTCTTTTTTAGAAATATGCCGCTACTCGGACTCGAACCGAGATGCTCTAGCACTGCTTCCTAAGAGCAGCGTGTCTACCGATTTCACCATAGCGGCTTGCTCGAAATCATAATAGCCCATTCATTTTTAATCGTCGAGATTGGAGGAGTAAATTCAATGCAATATTGATTTTGCCGAAAGATTCAAAATATCCTTTAAATTACTATTTAAACGTTCAATAATCATTACCTTACTTAATTGTAGTGTGAGGTGGGGCTATTGTTGTTAGTTTTAAAACCGCACTGAATGGTTTTTCGTGTGGTTTAAGTTCTTTAAAAATTTTAGAATTGTAAGGAGGTTTAAAATGTTTGTTGGATAGGTTGAAAACTGGATTAACTATAAATTGCCAATTGCTAGGATTTAAATTGTACCCATAATTCGTGGTACTATTTATCAAACTAATTAAGTATTAGTCAAACCAATTAGTAGGCTGTAGATATACCAGTGAAAATTTGTCTTCAATATTTCTAAAACGATTTTTTATTATGGAATGGATATTGTGCTTTATGGATAGGTATCTTAATGTATTCTATAGTTAAAGTTAAGTTAAAACATAGAATATATATTCGGCATCCAGAACCCAATAAGCCTTTTAAAATTAAAAGAAAAATATCATTTTTGTGAAAAGTGAATCGATGGGGAAAATAACAATCCCCATCCCACAAAAACCCACTAACGAGAAAGAGAAAACTTTGTAAAGAGAAAAATGATATATTGTGCCTAATTTTTCGAGCCTTTGTCTAGTAGACACAAAAATGTTATCCTACAACATACGACAATAGAAAATTGCATCTCATTAAGTTTACCATATTAATGGTAATTTCTTATCTTATAAATTATCGAATTCGTTGGTTCATATCGATTAAGATTATTCCAAGACTTTTCCAAGTCTTTATTATATAATATATTATATTACTTGTTTGTTGTACAAAAAAGCTTTTAGAATTCCCGGTCGAAAGGGATTTTGCTAAAGAAAAAGCTTTTATTCCTGCCCAATACACTTTATTTTTCCAAAAATTTTTACGAATATGCTTTTTGGACATAGAAATACGCTTTTTTTGAACCGCCATTCCAAAATGCAGAGGTTATTCATTTTATAGTTAAATGTGGAAGACATTTATTGTTCAAAAAAATATATAATTTTTTTATTACTCAAATTTACATACAATATTTTGAAGAAAGAATTATTTATACTGACTAGTATTATATATATATAACTATATTCGAATGAAGATATTTATATATATACATGGTATTCATGGCTATAGAAATCGAGTTGCTTTCCATTGGTAAAAAAGAATCAAAAAGAGTTTCAATTGTCTATTTTTGCCATGTTGCATTTCATGTAATTTCAAAAAAGAAATCAAAAAGTTTAAGAACCCTTACCGAATTTAAGAAAACTAGACTGTAAAACTCTTTCTATTAATTGTAATTGATCGAGGATCAAGAAAGTATATCTAATCTAATTAAAATTAGAAAAAATAAGTATCCATTAGTAATAAATTTATTAAACGATATGTTATTTGAACCAGAAATTTTTATTATTATTGCAGCTCTGTGCAAACTGAAGTGATGAGTAACAAATCGACGAACATCAATAAAATTAATCACAAGTATAAGTTTAAGTTGCTTTATTGAAAGAAATATAAGCAACTCACTCAGTTTCCCAACGGACTAGTTCACAACTGATTAATGATTCCGAATTCTGAATTCCGAATCAATTAACGAAAATAAGAAAAGAATCTCCTTGTTTTTTTGTTTATCGGGTTGAGTTATTGGTGGATCATAGGATACTCGGAAAAAAGTACTTTTTTTTCATAATTTTTGGACTTGTTTTATGTATATAAACTAAATTATTGTAATAATGAAATGATTGAAAATATTATATTCTATATGTTCATATATCTTAATCTTTAATAAAAAAAAAAGAATAACTTTATCAGACTTAATCGTTTTTATTTTACTATTTTGAAATCATCAGAATTCTTAATTCTATTTCTATATTAATTCCATTTCTATTAAAGTCTTTTCATATCTTGATTTTTTTTTGCTCCGTTCTAAATATAAAAGAGTTGGTGAATCGGAAACAATTTAACAATAAAAAAAGGTTTATTTTTTATGGAATATACGTATCAATATGCGTGGATCATACCTTTCGTCCCCCTTCCGGTTCCTATAGCAATAGGGGTAGGCCTTTTTCTTTTCCCGGCGGCAACAAAAAATATTCGTCGTATATGGGCTTTTCTTAGTGTTTTATTACTAAGTATCGTTATGATTTTTTCCGCCAATCTGTCTATTCAGCAAATAAATGGCAGTCCATCCTACCAATATGTATGGTCTTGGACCCTAAATAATGATTTTTCTTTAGATTTAGGCCACTTAATAGATCCGCTTACTTCCATTATGTTAATATTAATAACTACTGTTGGAATAATGGTTCTTATTTATAGTGACAATTATATGTCTCATGATCAAGGCTATTTGACATTTTTTGCTTATATTAGTTTTTTTAACGCTTCGATGCTGGGATTAGTTACTAGTTCAAATTTGATACAAATTTATATTTTTTGGGAATTAGTTGGAATGTGTTCGTATCTATTAATAGGTTTTTGGTTCACACGACCCCTTGCCGCAACTGCTTGTCAAAAAGCGTTTGTAACTAATCGTGTAGGGGATTTTTTTTTATTTTTAGGAATCTTAGGTCTTTATTGGATAACGGGGAGTTTTGAATTTCGGGATTTGTTTGAAATAGCCAATAATTTGATTGATAATAATGGGGACAATTCTTTATTTCTTACTTTGTGTGCTTCCCTATTATTTGTAGGTTCGGTTGCCAAGTCTGCGCAATTCCCTCTTCATGTATGGTTACCTGATGCTATGGAAGGCCCTACTCCTATTTCGGCTCTTATACATGCTGCTACTATGGTAGCAGCAGGAATTTTTCTTGTAGCTCGACTTTTTCCTCTTTTTACAGTCATACCTTACATACTGAATATAATTTCTTTGGTAGGTATAATAACAATACTATTAGGAGCTACTTTAGCTCTTGCTCAAAGAGACATTAAAAGAAGTTTAGCCTATTCTACAATGTCGCAATTGGGCTATATTATGTTAGCTTTAGGTATGGGATCTTATCGAACTGCTTTATTTCATTTGATCACTCATGCCTATTCGAAAGCATTATTGTTTTTAGGATCTGGCTCCATTATTCATTCAATGGAAACTATTGTTGGGTATTCCCCAGATAAAAGCCAGAATATGGTTCTTATGGGTGGTTTAAAAAAATATGTCCCAATTACAAAAATTTCATTTTTTTTAGGCACGCTTTCTCTTTGTGGTATTCCACCTCTTGCTTGTTTTTGGTCCAAAGATGAAATTCTTAATGATAGTTGGTTGTATTCACCCATTTTTGCAATAATAGCTTGTTTCACAGCAGGATTAACTGCATTTTATATGTTTCGGATGTATTTACTTACTTTTGAAGGTCATTTAAATAGTAATTGTAAAAATTACAGCGGCAAAAAAAATAATGTGTTCCATTCAATATCTATCTGGGGAAAAAAAGGACAAAAAGTCAAAAAAAATAATTTGATTTTATCAACAATGAATCATAATCAAAGAATTTCTTTTTTTTCGAAAAAAGTATATCCTATTGTTGGTAATGTAGTAACCAATATGATGGGGCCTCTTATTACTATAAAAAATTTTTCCAATAAAAAAATTTCCACATATCCTTATGAATCGGACAATAATATGTTATTACCACTTATTATATTGGTCTTAGTTACTTTGTTCGTTGGATCCATAGGAATTCCTTTTGGTCAAGGAATAATTCATTTAGATATATTATCCAGATGGTTAACTCCATCAATAAACTTTTTACATTCAAATTATGATTTTGATTGGGATGAATTTGTGATAAATGCTATTTTTTCAGTCAGTATAGCATATTTCGGAATATTTATAGCGTTTCTTTTCTATGGGCCTGCTTATTCCAATTTGAATAATTTGAACTTAATAAATTTATCTGTTCAAATGGGTCCTAGGAGAATTATTTGGGACAAAATACTCAATTTTATATATAATTGGTCATATAATCGTGGTTACATAGACGCTATTTATACAAAAACCTTAACTACAGGTATAAGAGGGCTGGCAGAACTAAGTTATTTTTTTGATAAACAAGTAATTGATGGAATTACGAATGCTGTTGCTATTCTAAATTTATTTGTAGCAGAAATTATTAAATATGTAGGGGGAGGACGAATCTCTTCTTATCTTTTCTTTTACTTATTTTATGTATTTATTTTTATAGTAATTTACTGTATTTTTAATTTACAATTTTAAATTTTAAATCAAAAGTGTTTTTTATTTTTTCTTCAAATTCTCGGTAATCAGTAGTAAGGGCAGTAGGAAGAGCGATATCATGAAGTTTGTTTATCCAAAGAGTTTCGATAGAATCTTCTATCGAGTTTATTAAATACTCGTTCATGTTTGAACCTGAATACAATTCTTTGATTGTTCCACGATGGGGTCCATTCAAAAGAGGATCATATATTTTAGGTAAGCATTCTTGTTCAGTCTCATCATTGCACAATCTAGTTCTTTTTTCGAGTACATCCATAGCAAGAGACCCCTTGTCTAGAGCTTCAATTCGATTGATAAGTTCGTTGATGAGGTTGTTTCGTTTTTGTTCATTGGTATAAAACCAATGATTATACAGTTCTGCTGGGGATAGCTTTTCTGTCGTGCACAAAAGCATCTTCTGTTGTATCATTTCAAAAAACGTTGACAAACTGGGCGGATATGTAAAAGATATTCTTTGTTTTCCATCACTTGGGCATGTATAAAAAAAAT